AATTGCATTATTGTAATAATGTAAATAGACACATTTTTGGAAGAGGTATACATACCAGTCGAGGTTTTTCTGTTTCCGGGGGGTTTACAGAAATGATAGTGATCTCGCGAGTGTAGGGGGGTAGGGGGGTTTAACGCGCAAAACCCGGGGTAATCAATTCATGATAAGTCTCGAGAAAAAATAACTCTTTATGTACTTGATATCAGTTATGCAACGCTTGAGTATATGTCTTTTGGCATTGACTAACTTTGTTAAATTCAAGGAAATGTACAACCTTGTCAGCTATTACCGTGTGCACTCTGAAATGCAAAGTGAAAGGAAGCCAAAAAAAGAGAACCAAATGCACGCTAGAAAGAACGCTCGGCATGGTGGGTAAAGGGTAATATGTACTCCACCATTAACCTATGTCAGGTTCAAGGAAAGAATGAGGAATTAACAAGTAATGCCCCTGAAATAGGAACCAAATGCCAGTAATAGATCACTAAGTGTAACCCCCACGATATTTGTCCCTGACCTTTCACGAATAGTATGTCTTAAGAAATCAACTGATGATGGTTTCTTACTGTGCATTAATTTTGAAATCTTAGGGATGAGGATACTTGGTATAACTAAACTTATGGATATTGTGTTAGGTCTTAAATTTCGTTCAGGTTTAAAGCAGTTATATTTGAATATTGCTATAATAGTCTATGTACTTCTTCAATTGACAATAATGTACTATATTAAGTTATGTAAGTTTAAATTATATGTGTAATTTCATCATGTATTAATACAATTAATGTTTGTCGAACATTATATGTATTAAACCATACATTGTATGGTTTATATATGGTATGGGGATATCTCGTATATGTACCGGGATGGCAGAGTCCGGCAAAGAATAGTCTATTTAGGATCCTAGCTTTGGGAGTTAGGGGAGGGGGTTAAAATCCCTCTTCTTTGATAGCATTAGGAGGGAATTTAACCTTCGGCGGCCGGCTTACAAGACCGGAGCTCTAACACTGAGCTACTAATGCGTTACCAGTTAATTAGTTTGTTTTCTACTCAGCTGGCGGCAGGCATGAGAATGAGAAAAATTATGAAGTACAGGAGAGATGCTGCTTGTCCGATAATAACAAAGGGGTGTTCAACCGGCATTCCTCCGATTCAAGTGAGGATAATTACATCTGCAATTAGGAGTCAGAATAATAGTTGGGCGAGGGGTCGGAAGGTGAGGCTTTGTTGCTTAGAGGTGTGAAGAATTGGGACGACTATCAAAACTAGGATTGAGAATAGAAGTGCAAGTACTCCTCCTAGTTTGTTGGGAATAGAGCGGAGAATGGCGTAGGCAAATAGGAAGTATCATTCTGGTTTAATGTGGGGAGGGGTTATTAGAGGATTGGCGGGGGTGAAGTTGTCTGGGTCTCCGAGGAGGTTGGGTAGAAAAAGGGCTAGGGAGGTTAAGCCGAGGAGGAGAATTGTGAAACCTAGCAGGTCTTTATAGGAGAAATACGGGTGGAACGAGATTTTGTCTGCATCTGAGTTTAAACCTGTTGGGTTGTTCGACCCTGTTTCGTGTAGGAAAATGAGGTGGACTATTGTTATTGCTACAATAATAAAGGGGAGAAGGAAATGGAAGGCTAGGAATCGTGTGAGGGTGGCGTTATCTACGGAGAAGCCTCCTCAGATTCACTGAACTAGGGAGTTGCCGATATAGGGCACTGCTGAAAGCAGGTTTGTAATGACGGTAGCACCTCAAAAGGATATTTGACCTCAAGGAAGTACGTAGCCAACAAAGGCGGTTATTATTACTAGTAGGAGTAGGACTACTCCGACATTTCAGGTGTTTTTGTATAGGTATGAGCCGTAGTATAGGCCTCGGCCGATGTGTATATAGATGCAGATAAAGAAAAAGGAGGCTCCGTTAGCGTGCATGTTTCGAATTAGTCAGCCGTAATTTACGTCACGGCAAATGTGTGCGACGGAGGAAAAGGCGGCTGTGATGTCCGAGCAGTAGTGTATTGTAAGGAATAGGCCTGTAAGAATTTGAGCAATGAGACAAAGGCCAAGTAGGGAGCCAAAGTTTCATCAAGCTGAAATATTGACAGGTGTGGGGAGGTCAACTAATGCGTCGTTTGCAATTTTTAGTAGGGGATGGGTTTTTCGGAGATTTGTCATTATTTGGTTTTTGTAGTTGAAGTACAACGGTGGTTTTTCAAGTCATTAGTCTTGGTTAAAGTCCGAGTAGAAACTATGGTCTTTTTTATGTTTTCGTTATTATTTGGGCTAGTTTTAGGTTTAGCGGCAGTAGCTTCTAACCCTTCTCCTTATTTTGCAGCATTAGGGCTGGTGGTAGTTGCAGGTACGGGGTTCGGGGTTTTAGTAGGTCATGGAGGGTCTTTTTTATCTTTGATTTTATTTTTAATTTACCTAGGGGGAATATTAGTTGTATTTGCGTATTCAGCGGCGCTTGCTGCTGAGCCCTACCCGGAGGGGTGGGGGAGCTGGCCTGTGTTGGGGATGATGCTAATTTATTTATTAGGGGTTGGGGTGGTTGCAGGGGGGTTTTGAGGGGGGTGATATGAGGGGTCTTGAATCTCAGCGGACGAGTTAAGTGAGGTATCAATGTTTCGGGGGGATATTGGGGGTATTGCGTTAATGTATTTGGCTGGGGGAAAGCTGTTGATTATAGGGGCGTGGGTCCTTTTGTTAACATTATTTGTGGTGTTGGAGTTAACTCGTGGTCTGAGTCGAGGAACGTTGCGAGCGGTTTAATAAATTAAGAGGAGTGTGGCGAGGATGGTGGTGAAGAAGAATAATGAGAGGTAAGTTTTTACTATACCTTGTTGGATGTTACTTGTTGTTGAGATTACAGGGGTGTTTAGATCTACGAGGGACTTTGGACCGGTTTTTTCTAGTCAGGCTTGGTCAATTGTTTGACTGGCAATTGATTGGCCTAAAAGGAGGCTTAGTTTGGGTAAGGAACGGTGGGTGATTGCAGGGAAGAAGCCAAGTATATTTGAAAAGTGGTGGAGTGTGAGGTTGGGGGTCGATTTGAATTGTTTGGTGGTGAGGGAGGCGAGTTCTAGGGCTGTTAGGGCGCCGAGGATAGAGACAGCGAGGGCGGCAAGTTTAAGCAGTGGAGGCATTGTTATTACTGGTGTTTTGATTGGTAGTATGTTTGAGGTAATTAGTAGTCCTGCAATAATGGTTCCGTAGGCTAGGCGTTTAATAGGGTTAATGACCGCTGGGTTATTTTCGTTAATAGGAGAGAGGGGGCTAAATCGGGGGGAGCCCATTGATACAAAGAAAATTATTCGTAGACTGTAGACGGCAGTAAAGGAAGTAGCGAGAAGTGTTAGGATCAGGGCTCAGGCGTTTAAATAGGATGTGTTTATTGCTTCAATAATGGCATCTTTAGAGAAGAAGCCGGCTAGAAAGGGGGTTCCTGTTAGGGCCAGGCTGCCGAGGGTTATGCAAGATGAGGTAAAGGGGGTAAGGGTGTGTATTCCGCCTATTTTGCGGATGTCTTGCTCGTCGTTTAGGCTGTGAATAATTGAGCCAGAGCATAGGAAAAGTATTGCTTTGAAGAAAGCATGGGTGCAAATATGTAGGAAGGCAAGTTGAGGCTGGTTAAGGCCAATTGTTACTATTATTAGGCCTAGTTGGCTTGATGTAGAGAATGCGACGATTTTTTTAATGTCGTTTTGGGTGAGAGCACAGGTAGCAGTAAAGAGGGTAGTTAATGCTCCAAGGCATAGGCATGTGGTTGAGGCTGTTGAGTTCCCTTCTATTAGGGGGAAGAGGCGGATTAGGAGGAAGATCCCAGCTACAACTATTGTGCTAGAGTGGAGAAGGGCAGATACTGGCGTGGGGCCTTCTATTGCTGAAGGTAGCCAGGGATGGAGGCCAAATTGTGCGGACTTACCGGCGGCGGCCAGAATTAGGCCAAGGAGGGGTAGGGTGAGGTCAAAATTTTTAGCTGTAATAAAGATTTGTTGGATTTCTCAGGAGTTTAGGTTTGTTGCGATTCAGGCTATAGCAAGAATTAGTCCGATATCTCCGACTCGGTTATAAATAACTGCCTGGAGGGCTGCGGTATTAGCGTCTGCTCGCCCGTACCATCACCCGATGAGAAGGAAGGACATGATTCCTACTCCTTCTCAACCGATGAAGAGTTGGAAGAGGTTGTTAGCGGTTACGAGAATAATTATTGCGATGATAAAAATTAGGAGGTACTTTAGAAACCGGTCTACAAGGGGGTCTGTGTGCATGTATCATGAAGCAAACTCTAAGATAGACCAGGTCACATAGAGGGCGACTGGGACAAAGATGATTGCGTACAAGTCGAGGCTGAGGCTAATATTAATGTCAAATGTCAGGGTATTGGCCCATGATCAGGTTGTAGTGATGGCTTCGGCCCCCTCATTGATAAAGAGAAAAAGGGGAGCTAGGCTAATAAAAAAGGCGAGTTTAACTGCTGTTTTGGCTTGGATGGGGGAGTGGTTGGTGTTTTGGGGGTTGGGCACAAAAGTCATAATGATGGGGTAGAGAAGAAGTAAGAAGATTAAGGCCAGGCTTGTGGTTATGATAAGTGAGGTAAGGTGCATAGCTGCTACTTGGACTTGCACCAAGAGTTTTTGGTTCCTAAGACCAACGGATGACTGTTATCCTTTAGGAGCGGGCGAGTGAGCCCTGGGGTTTAACTAGGGTTACAAAGATTAGCAGTCATTGTTGCTGTCGAGCCTCTCTCGGCAAATAAGAGGAGTTTAACCTCTGTCTGTAGAATCACAATCTAACATTTTGATTTAAACTATATTTACAAGCGGTTCACCCTCAGAGCAGTTCGGGCTTGGTAATAAGGAGGAGCAGGGGGATAAGGTGGAGAGCTATTAGCAGATGTTCTCGTGAATGGGTGGGGTCTAGTGCAATAATGTGGGGTGGGAGTGGTCCTTGTTGTGTGACCAGGAATATATAAAGGGAGTAGCTGGCTGTGATTAAGGTTCCGGCTCCTGTGAACAGCAGGGTTCATTTAGATCAGCTAAAGAGAGCGGTAATAATTATTAATTCTCCTATTAAATTAGGCAGAGGGGGAAGGCCAAGGTTGGCCAGGCTAGCAATGAATCATCATGTGGTTATTAAGGGAATGGCGGTTTGTAGGCCTCGTGCAAGGATCATTGTCCGGCTGTGGGTGCGTTCATAATTTGTGTTGGCTAAGCAGAATAGGGCGGAGGATGTGAGGCCATGGGCGATTATAAGGATTAGAGCTCCGGTCAGCCCTCAGGATGTTTGGATAAGGATACCTGCTGTAACAAGGCCTATGTGGCTAACAGATGAATAGGCAATTAGGGACTTGAGGTCGGGTTGTCGGAGGCAGGTTGAAGCAGTTATGATTACCCCCCAGAGGGCGAAGATTAGGAAGGGATAGCAAAGTTCTTTGTTGAGGGGCTCAAGGAGGGATATAACACGAATCATACCGTAACCGCCTAGTTTTAGGAGAACCGCGGCTAGGATTATTGAACCGGCAATTGGAGCTTCGACATGGGCTTTTGGGAGCCACAGATGAATTCCGTAAAGGGGAGTTTTCACTAGGAATGCTAGTAAACAGCTAGCTCATCATAGCTTGTCAGCATAGGTAAAGAGTTGCATAGGGGGCTTATATTGGAGGGTTAGAAGGGAAAGGGTGCCTGCTGAGTTTTGTAGGAGAAGGAGTGCAATAAGTAAGGGGAGAGAGCCTGCTAGTGTATAGAATAAGAAGTAGGTTCCAGCGTTAAGGCGTTCAGCCTGGTTGCCTCAGCGGGTAATAATGATGAGGGTTGGGATAAGAGTAGCTTCAAATATAAGATAAAATATGATTATTTCTGTTGCGCCGAAGGCTATAATAAGGAAGATTTGAAGTGATGTAAGTAGGGAGATGTATGTACGTTGGCGGTTTTGGGGTTCTGAGGATATGTGATTCTGGCTAGCCAGAATCATTAAAGGAAGAAGTCAGCAAGTAAGGACAAGCAGGGGAGTTGACAAAGGATCTGTGGCTATGTAAGGGCTGAGGAAGGCTCAGCCTGCTTCGGCGGTAGTTTTTAGTCATATTAGGCTTATAAGTGCGATGGTGAGGCTGTAAAGGAGGGTGGTAGACCAGAGTTGGTGGAAGGGGATGGTTCAGGCTATGGGGAGAAGTATTGCGGTTGGTACTAAAATTTTTAGCATTGCAGAAGGTTTAAGTTTTGGAGGCGATCTGTGCCGTGGGTGCGGGCAGTAGCAACAAGGAGTGCTAAGCCCACGCTAGCCTCACAAGCTGAAAATGCTAGTAGGAGCAAGGGGGAGGTTGAGAAGCTTGTGGAGTTTAGCTGGAGGGTCCAAAGGGAGAGGGCGAGGAATAGGGAGAGTATTATGCTTTCTAGGCATAAGAGAGCGGAGAGTAGGTGGGAGCGGTGGAATGCTAGGCCGGCTAAGCCTAGAATAAATGTTGCTGAAAATGTAAAGTGGATGGGAGACATAAAGCAAATATGGACTTTAACCAAAATTTTTTGAGCCGAAATCAAATGTTTTGTTTAAACTAGTTGCCTATTCGGCCCACTCGAGCCCTCCTTGAACTCATTCATAAATTAGGCCGAGAGTCAGTAGAATTAGGACAGTGGCTGCTCAGGTGAAGGCTATGAGGGGGGATAAGAGTTGGTCTCCTCAGGGAAGAGGGAGGAGAAGTGCAATTTCTAGGTCAAAAAGGAGGAAGAGGATAGCGATTAAAAAGAAGCGAAGGGAAAAGGGCAGGCGAGCTGATCCAAGGGGATCAAAGCCGCATTCATATGGTGATAGTTTTTCGTAATCAGGGGTTATGAGGGGAAGCCAAAATGATACAAGAGCTAGGACCACAGAAAGTGCCGCGGAAGTTAGGAGAAGGGTGGTGGCAAGGTTCATTATCTTTCCTTGGACTTGCACCAAGATTTAGTGATTGGAAGTCACTAGTACTAGCGTTTGTACTAGAAAGATTAAGATCCTCATCAGTAAATAGAGATGTAGAGGAATAGTCAGACGACGTCTACGAAATGTCAGTATCAGGCAGCAGCTTCGAATCCAAAGTGGTGTTGGGAGGTGAAGTGATATTGGATTTGTCGGCAAAGGCAGACGGCAAGGAAGGTGGAGCCAATAATTACGTGGAGGCCATGAAATCCTGTGGCCACAAAGAAGGTGGAGCCGTAAACCCCATCAGCAATTGTAAAAGGGGCTTCGTAGTATTCTATTGCTTGAAGGAAAGTGAAATAGAAACCAAGGAGAATTGTCAGGGTTAAAGATTGGATTGCTTGTTTTCGGTTGCCTTCCATAATACTATGGTGGGCTCAGGTAACGGTTACCCCAGAGGCAAGTAATACTGCTGTATTAAGCAAGGGAACTTCAAAGGGGTTGAGAGTTGTGATACCAGTAGGGGGCCAGCATGCTCCTAGTTCTGGGGTAGGGGCTAGGCTTGAGTGGTAGAAGGCCCAGAAAAATCCTAGAAAAAAGAATACTTCGGAGGTAATAAATAGGATTATTCCGTAGCGTAGGCCTTTTTGGACAGGGGGTGTGTGGTGGCCTTGGAAGGTGCCTTCTCGTACGATATCTCGCCATCATTGGTATATTGTCAGGAGAAGAAGGATAAGACCTAAGGTCATTAAAGTTGTGGAGTGGAAGTGTATTCAGATTGCGAGTCCTGATGTTATCAGAAGGGCAGCGACTGCGCCTGTAAGGGGTCATGGGCTGGGGTCAACTATGTGGTATGCATGTGCTTGATGTGCCATTAAAGGTTTTCTTGTAGGTAAAGGCTTAGAAGAAGTACAAAGACGTATGCCTGGATCAGGGCTACTGCAACTTCTAGCAGTGTGAGAAGGAGGAGGAGAATTGAAGTTAAAAAAGCTAGTGTGGGTATGAGGAACATAAGTGTAAATACGGCGGTAGAGGTGAGTTGAATAAGTAGGTGCCCCGCTGTTAAGTTAGCGGTGAGCCGGACTCCTAGTGCAAGAGGGCGGATGAATAGGCTGGCTGTTTCGATAATAATAAGGAGTGGGATAAGAGGGGCAGGGGTGCCTTCAGGTAGTAGATGGCCTAGAGCATGGGTGGGTTGATATCGTATGCCAATTAATACGGTGGCTAATCATAGGGGGACTGCAAATGCTATGTTAAGAGAGAGTTGTGTTGTAGGAGTAAAAGTGTATGGAAGGAGGCCTAGTGTGTTTAGGGTTACTAGGAAGAGCATGAGGGCTGTAAATAAGGCTGCTCATTTATGACCTTTTGGGTTAATTGGTTGAAAGATTTGTTGTGTGAAGCGGTTAATGAAACATCCCTGGAGGGCTAAGAGGCGGTTGTTTACTCAGCGGGAGGTGGGTTGAGGATAAAGAACTCATGGAAGGCTCAGAGCAAGGGCAATTAGGGGGATTCCTAGAAAGACTGGGCTCAGGAACTGATCAAATAGTCCTAGTGTCACAATCAGGTTCAGGGAAGAGATTTTGGAGTTTTGGTGCCTTGAGGCGAGAACCGGTTTGGGTAGGAATACTCGATGACTTTTCGAGGGGCGAGGGTTATAAAAATTAGTCAAGCGAGGGCTAGAATGGGGAATCAGGGTTTGAGTTTAAGTTGTGGCATGTCGCTAGGGGTGGGTAGGGGCCACCAATCTTTAGCTTAAAAGGCTAACGCTATTCCGTTCAGCTTCTTAGCGAAGAGTCTTGGAGTATTAGGGATGATCAGTTTTCAAAATGTTTTAGGGGAACTGCTTCAATGACGATAGGCATGAAACTGTGGTTGGCTCCACAAATTTCGGAGCATTGTCCGTAGAAAACTCCTGGGCGAGATGTAATAAAGGCTGTTTGGTTCAGGCGCCCGGGCACTGCGTCTATTTTTACACCCAAGCTTGGGACTGCTCAGGAGTGAAGAACGTCTTCAGCTGAGACTAAGACACGGATGGGTGATTCTGCAGGAATAACTATACGGTGGTCAGTTTCTAGCAGGCGGAATTGTCCTGGGGCCAGGTCTTGAGTGGGGATTATGTAGGAATCAAATATAAGGTCTTCGTAGTCTGTATATTCGTAACTTCAGTATCATTGGTGTCCCATTGCTTTAATAGTTAAGTGGGGGTCATTAATTTCGTCTATCAAGTAGAGAATTCGTAGTGATGGGAGAGCAATTAGGATGAGAATAATGGCTGGAAGAATTGTTCAGATAATTTCGATTTCTTGTGAATCCAGGATGAACTTATTTGTGAGTTTAGTGGTAACTATTGCTACAATAATGTAAAGGACCAGGGTGCTGATAAGGAAGATAATTATCAGAGCATGATCGTGGAAATGTAGGAGTTCTTCTATTATAGGTGAGGCTGCGTCTTGGAATCCTAGTTGAGAGGGATGTGCCATAATGTAAGGTACGTGGGGGTGTAGCCCACAGCTCTGCCTTGACAATGCAGTGTAATATCCTTTTACTAGTACCTTGTTAAAGAAAGTGACAGAATGGTTATGTGGTTGGCTTGAAACTAATTTAAGGGGGTTCGATTCCTCCCTTTCTCGGGGTTAGAAATTTAGGCTTGTGGGACTTGGACGAATGCGGGCTCTTCAAAGGTGTGATATGGGGGAGGGCAGCCGTGTAGTCATTCTAGATTAGTTGCAGTAAATTCTACTGATAAGACTTCTCGTTTTGCGGAGAAAGCTTCTCAAATAATAAACAGAAACATGATTACAGCGATTAGGGAGATAAGAGAACCAAAAGAAGATACAGTATTTCACAGGGTGTATGCGTCAGGGTAATCTGAGTATCGTCGGGGCATTCCAGCAAGACCTAGGAAGTGCTGGGGGAAGAATGTTAGGTTAACACCTACGAACATGATGCCGAAGTGAATTTTTGTTCAGGTGCTGTGAAGGGTGTATCCTGAAAATAGGGGGAATCAGTGTACGAATGCAGCAATAATAGCGAATACTGCTCCTATGGAGAGGACATAGTGGAAGTGGGCTACGACGTAATAAGTATCGTGCAGGACAATGTCTAGGGAAGAGTTGGCTAGCACAATTCCTGTGAGACCGCCCACGGTAAATAGGAAAATAAAGCCAAGAGCTCATAGTAGAGGGGTTTCTCATTTAATTGCACCTCCGTGGAGGGTTGCTAGTCAGCTAAAGACTTTTACCCCCGTAGGAATGGCGATAATTATTGTTGCGGAAGTGAAATAGGCTCGGGTGTCGACGTCTATTCCGACGGTGAACATGTGGTGAGCTCATACAATAAAGCCGAGAAGGCCGATAGCCATTATTGCTCACACCATCCCCATGTACCCGAAGGGTTCTTTTTTACCGGCGTAGTATGCCACGATATGTGAAATTATACCAAAGCCTGGTAAAATAAGAATATAGACTTCAGGGTGGCCGAAGAATCAGAAAAGGTGTTGGTAGAGAATGGGGTCTCCTCCTCCTGCGGGGTCGAAGAAGGTGGTATTTAAGTTTCGGTCTGTTAAGAGTATTGTGATCCCGGCAGCTAATACAGGGAGGGAGAGGAGAAGAAGGACCGCAGTAATTAGGACTGCTCAGACAAATAGAGGTGTTTGGTATTGTGAAATTGCGGGGGGCTTCATATTAATAATTGTTGTGATAAAGTTAATAGCACCAAGAATTGAGGAAATCCCTGCCAGATGCAGGGAGAAAATGGTAAGATCAACGGATGCACCTGCATGGGCTAAGTTACCAGCTAGAGGGGGGTAGACTGTTCAGCCTGTCCCGGCCCCAGCTTCTACTCCGGAGGATGCAAGTAGGAGGAGGAATGAAGGGGGTAGCAGTCAGAAGCTTATGTTGTTTATTCGTGGGAATGCCATGTCAGGGGCCCCGATTATTAGAGGAACTAGTCAGTTCCCGAAGCCTCCGATCATGATGGGCATCACTATAAAGAAAATTATAACGAAAGCATGTGCTGTTACGATTACATTGTAGATTTGATCGTCCCCTAGGAGAGAGCCTGGCTGGCTTAGTTCAGCTCGAATTAGAAGGCTTAGGGCGGTTCCGACTATTCCGGCTCAAGCACCAAATACTAGATACAGGGTGCCAATGTCTTTGTGATTAGTAGAGAAGAATCAACGTGTAATTATCACAGGTAAGATGGCTGAGTTAGGCGCTGGATTGTAGTCCCATGAACAGAGGTTTGAGCCCTCTTCTTATCAGCCCCGAGGTGTTTCACACATAAGGTTGCAAACCTTGAGTAGCAGGCTTATTACCTGCCGGGGCTTACCCCGCCTGTTTTGTGCGGGCAGGCGGGGGAAGTAGATGGATGCTCGCTGGTTTGGGCGCTTAGCTGTTAACTAAGATTTTGTAGGGTCGAGGCCTACCCACCTAGAAAGGCTTTAGCTTAATTAAAGTGTCTGCTTTGCATGCAGAAGATGTAGGTTAGTGTCCTGTAAGTCTTATAGGGGCTGAGGGGTTTTCACCCTCGCTTAGGGCTTTGAAGGCCCTTGGTCTAGTTGTTATCCTAAGCCCCTTAAAGAGTGGTCATGGTCAAGATGGTGGGGGTAAGGGGGAGGAGACAAATGGTTAAGGAGGCAGTGATGGACAGGGGCAATGAGAGTTGGGTGGAAGGAAGACGTCAGGGCATGGTGTTAATGATGGTGTTGGGAGACATTGTTAGGGTTATAGCATAGCAGAGACGGAGGTAGAAGTACAGGCTTAATAGTGCGGAGAGGGCGGCTACAGTTGCGGCAGGAGCAAGATCTTGTTTTGTTAGTTCTTGAAGAATAAGTCATTTAGGCATAAATCCTGTGAGAGGGGGTAGGCCTCCTAAAGAAAGTAAAATTGGAGGGATTAGGAGTGTAAGGGTGGGGGTTTTTGCTCATGATGTAGCTAAGGAGTTAATTGTGGTAGTTTTGTTTGTTTTGAAGGAGAGGAATAGGGAGGAGGTTATGATAATGTATAGTGAGAGGGTCAGGAGTGTTAGTGATGGGGAGAATTGGAGGACAAGGACTATTCAGCCAAGGTGGGCGATTGAGGAGTATGCAAGAATTTTGCGTAGTTGATTTTGGTTTAGGCCTCCTCAGCCTCCGACTAAGATGGATAGAAGACTGAGTGAAATAAGTATGAGGGGGGTGGGGGCATTGATTTGTAGAAGGAGGGCGAAGGGGGCAATTTTTTGTCAGGTAGAGAGGATAAGACCGGAGGTTAGGTCAAGGCCTTGAAGTACTTCAGGGAGTCAGGCATGTAGTGGGGCTAGGCCAATTTTTAGTGCTAGTGCTAGCGTGATGATTGTAGTGGGAAGGGGGTGTGTTATTTGTTGAATTTCTCATTGGCCTGAGAGTCAGGCATTTGTGGTGCTGGCAAAAAGTAGTATTGCGGCGGCAGTTGCTTGAGTTAGGAAATATTTGGTGGTAGCTTCTGTGGCTCGGGGGTGATGGTGTTGGGCTAAGAGGGGGATGATAGCTAGTGTGTTTATTTCAAGCCCTATTCAAGCAAGGAGCCAGTGGGAGCTTGTAAGGGTAATTAGGGTCCCGAGGCCGAGGCCAAATGCAAGGGTTATTAAGATGTACGGGTTCATTAGTAAAGGAAGGATTTTAACCAACATGGTTGGGGTATGGGCCCAAAAGCTTGTTTAGCTGACCTTACTAGATAGTGGTGTAGGCGGAAGCACGAAGAGTTTTGATCTCTTAAGGTAGGGTTCAAATCCCTTCTTTCTAATGCTTAAGGCAGGAGCAGGAGGGACTTTAATCCTCATTATTCACTCTATCAAAGTGGTCCTTTACTTCAGGCACAGCTCCAGGGCTATAGATGCGGGGGTAGGCCTGCGAGGGCAAGGGAGAGGGCGAAGTGCCAGATGACTATAGCTAGTGTGAGGGGTAGGAAATTTTTTCAGGTGAGATGTATTAGTTGGTCATAGCGGAACCGGGGGTAGGATGCTCGAACTCAGAGGAATACAATTGAAAGAAGTGTAGCTTTAATTATGAGGAGAAGGGTTGAAATTTCTGGGGCATAATAGATAATGGATGTGCCTAAAAATAGAATTGCGGAGAGGGTATTTATAAGTAGAATATTTGCGTATTCTGCTAGGAAAAACAGAGCAAAGGGGCCTCCTGCATATTCGACGTTGAAGCCTGAGACTAGCTCGGATTCTCCTTCTGTGAGGTCAAAAGGGGCTCGATTTGTTTCTGCGAGGGTGGAGATGTATCATATAATAGCAAGGGGTCAGGCGGGGACAATTAGTCAGATGGTTTCTTGAGCAATATTAAAGGTTTGGAGGGTAAAACCGCCTGCAAAGATAATTGTGCTGAGGAGAATAAGACCTAGGCTGACTTCGTAGGAAATAGTTTGGGCTACGGCCCGTAAGGCTCCGATTAAAGCGTATTTTGAATTTGAGGCTCACCCGGACCCCAAGATGGTATAAACAGTTAGGCTGGAGATAGCCAGGATGAATAGTACTCCTAGGGTTATGTCGGCCATTGGGGAGGGTAGGGGTATAGGAGCTCAGAGGGTCAGAGCGAGGGTTAGGGCTAGGATGGGGGCTAAGAGGAATATTAGAGAAGAAGCTGTGGACGGACGGACGGGCTCTTTTATAAATAGTTTTACGCCGTCTGCGATTGGTTGAAGAAGACCGTAGGGTCCTACTACGTTTGGGCCTTTTCGTAGTTGTATGTAGCCTAGGACTTTTCGTTCAACTAATGTGAGAAGGGCAACGGCTAGAAGAACAAAGATGATAAGAATAAGAGAGTTAATAATGGGCAATACTAGTGTTGTTATCATAGTTAGAGAGAGGATTTGAACCTCTGTGGGGAGAGCTTAGGACTCCTGCAGTATCCGGGCTCTGCCACCCTAACATGTCATTCTCTTAGACGGAGGGATATGTCCTTTTGTCTTATTTAGTTGTTTTCATTAGATAAGGAGGGGGCGTGCTTTGAGCAGAGGCCCCCTTTCTTCGGTCCTTTCGTACTAGAAGAAAGCATAGCATAGATAGAAACTGACCTGGATTACTCCGGTCTGAACTCAGATCACGTAGGACTTTAATCGTTGAACAAACGAACCCTTAATAGCGGCTGCACCATTAGGATGTCCTGATCCAACATCGAGGTCGTAAACCCTCTTGTTGATAAGGTCTCTAGAAGAGGATTGCGCTGTTATCCCTGGGGTAACTTGTTTCGTTGATCGGTAAACCGGATCTTGAGGGTCAGAGGTTCTGTTACTTAGAGCTGTCGCTCTTGGTTGTGGGAGGGTTCTCCTATTCCACGTGGGGGGTTTTTGGTGCCCCGCGGTCGCCCCAACCAAAGACATTAGGGCAGGATTCACATTAGTCTTACTCTTTTTTTAGAGGAAGCTGATAGTGAGCTGCTCTCGTCTAAAGCTCCACAGGGTCTTCTCGTCTTATGGGCTTATCCCCGCTTCTGCACGGGGAGATCAATTTCATTGACTGGAAAAAGGAGACAGTTGAGCCCTCGTTGTGCCATTCATACAGGTCTTCATTTAAAAGACAAGTGATTGCGCTACCTTCGCACGGTCAAGATACCGCGGCCGTTAAACGTATAGTCACAGGGCAGGCGGGACCTCTTATATTTAGGGGGTCAAGAGGCGATGTTTTTGGTAAACAGGCGAGGCCAATTATGTTTGCCGAGTTCCTTCTTTTTCTTTTAGTCTTTCCACGGAGGCGCACCAGTGTAGGGTTAACGGGAATATTTGGGTGGTCTTCTAGTTCTCTATTTTTGGCCTATTACCCTCAGTTATGGGGCCGTTAATGGCCGGCAGGATGTCTGTTCCGGGTTACACTTGGGTGTGGAGAGAGTCTTGCTCTCTTATTACTCATATTAGCATTATTACTCCCATATGTTATGGGAAAACCTGATAGGAGAAGGGGGAGTAGGAGACGAAAATCGGAATTAGGGGTTTGAGTGCAATGTTCAAGCTTTAACGCTTTTTATTAGGATGGCTGCTTTTAAGCCCACCTCAATGACTTACCTTTATGAATTTGATCTTTATCCACCCAGAAAAGTTGTTTCTTTGTTCAAAGGGGCTGGACCCCCTTTGACTAACTCTCTTAATTTCTTGGGGTCTCACTTAGAAAGATATCAAGGTGAGGGGAGAATTCAAGAGGCTGAACTTCTATCCAATTTTCAGGTAACCAGCTATAACTAAGTTCGGTAGGTCTGTCACCTCTACTCAAAGCTCTTCCCACTCTATTGCCACAGAGACGGGTTGGCCCTTTCTATTAGGCTGGCTTGGAGTAGCTCCCTTAGTTTCGGGTTGTCAAACTACAATGCTTTTTGCTTGAGGGGCTCTGGCTAAAACATGATGCAAAAGGTACGAGTAGTGATCTCTGCTTTGTTGTGCTTTACTGAGTTGTTTCATTTCTCTTTCAGCGTTCCCTTGCGGTACTTTCTCTATTGCGTCTGATGTCTTTTTCTATCACCTATACTAAAGTGGAAAAATGATTTGTTTGTTTATTTGTTGATGTGTGTATATTTATATGTAAATGTTATGATGTTGGGTGAGCTAGCTAGTGGGCGTCAGAGTTATCCGATTTGCACGGATGACTTCTCGGTGTAAGGGAGATGCTATACTTCTTAGCTATACTCTGATATATTCCAAGTGCACCTTCCGGTACACTTACCATGTTACGACTTGCCTCCCCTTCTTTTGAGTAGCTTTTTAATTATTTCAGGGCCTGTATTCGGGGAGAGTGACGGGCGGTGTGTGCGCGCTTCAGGGCCGGTTTCAGCAAAACACTCTATTTTTTGCTTACTACTAAATCCTCCTTCATAATGTGTTTTCATTACATAATCCGTATTTTCTGTTTCAGAAAATGTAGCCCATTTCTTCCCCCCTCATATGCTACACCTCGACCTGGCGTTTTGAGTTGTACTGATTTTGCTCACTATTAGACCCTCACAGGGTAAGCTGACGACGGCGGTATATAAGCGGTAAGAGCAAGAGGGGGTGAGGTTAAACGGGGGTTATCGGTTCTAGAACAGGCTCCTCTAGGGGGATCTAAGCACCGCCAAGTCCTTTGGGTTTTAAGCTAGCGCTCGTAGTTCCCAGGCGAATAGTCAATAATAGCACTATTAAAGTTTAGGGCTGAGCATAGTGGGGTATCTAATCCCAGTTTGTTTCTCAGCTTTCGTGGAGTCAGAATGGGTTAAAGCCACTTTCGTAGGGGGGCCTCTAATTCTCGGGTACGTATAACAGTTCTGAGAGTGTTTGGCTTTAGTTTAAAATTCTCCTAACCACGCTTTATGCCGATGACTGTCAACTTGGGCCTCTCGTATAACCGCGGTTGCTGGCACGAGTTTTACCGGCTCTCTTAGCTTTAACTAAGTCAAGTTTTCACTTATAGCTTAATGTTTATCACTGCTGAATTCCCTTGGGGGTGTGGCTAAGCAAGGTGTCGTGGGCTAAATAATTGTGCCTTATACCAGCTCCTTGTCTCCGGGCAGGGGACTGTAGGGCATCCTCACGGGTATGCGGATACTTGCATGTGTAAGTCTAGCTAGAGTTGACAGAAAAGCCAGGACCAAGCCTTTGTGTTTGCGGAGCGTTCTAGGGCCCATTTTAACATCTTCAGTGTTATATTTTAGTTAAATTACGCTAAC